ACGTCAATCCATTGAGATATGGTATGCCACAAGTGAATATTTGAGACAAGAAATGAATCCTAATTTTCGGCTGACTGATCCATCTAATCCAGTCCATCTAATGTCCTTTTCGGGAGCTCGAGGAAACGCATCTCAGGTACATCAATTAGTAGGTATGAGAGGATTAATGTCGGATCCCCAAGGACAAATGATTGATTTACCCATTCAAAGCAATTTACGTGAAGGACTTTCTTTGACAGAATATATAATTTCCTGCTACGGAGCTCGAAAAGGAGTCGTGGATACTGCTGTACGAACATCAGATGCTGGATACCTCACGCGTAGACTTGTTGAAGTAGTTCAACACATTATTGTACGTAGAACAGATTGTGGTACTATCCGAGGTATTTCCGTGAGTCCTCGAAACGGGGTGACAGAAAAAATTTTTGTCCAAACCCTAATTGGTCGTGTATTGGCGGACGATATATATATGGGGATACGCTGCATTGCCACTCGAAATCAAGATATTGGGATTGGACTTGCCAATCGATTCATAACTTTTCGAGCACAACCAATATATATTCGAACCCCCTTTACTTGCAGGAATACATCTTGGATCTGTCAATTATGTTATGGTAGAAGCCCCACTCACGGTGATCTCGTCGAATTGGGGGAAGCTGTAGGTATTATTGCGGGGCAATCAATTGGGGAACCGGGGACTCAACTAACATTAAGGACTTTTCATACGGGTGGAGTATTCACGGGCGGTACTGCCGAACATGTACGAGCTCCTTCTAACGGAAAAATAAAGTTCAACGAGTATTTGGTTCATCCCACACGTACCCGTCACGGACATCCTGCTTTTCTATGTTCTATAGACTTGTATGTAACTATTGAGAGTCGGAATATTCTACATAGTGTGAATATTCCTCCCAAAAGTTTGATTTTAGTTCAAAATAATCAATATGTAGAATCTGAACAAGTTATTGCTGAGATTCGTACTGGAACGTCCACTTTTCATTTTAAAGAGAAGGTCCGAAAACATATTTATTCTGAATCAGAGGGAGAAATGCACTGGAGTACCAATGTTTACCATGCACCCGAATATACATATAGTAATGTTCATCTATTACCAAAAACAAGTCATTTATGGCTATTAGCAGGAGGTCCGTGCGGATACAGTATAGTGTCTTTTTCACTCCACAAAGATCAAGATCAAATAAATGTGCATTCTGTTTCTGTCGACGAAAGATATATCTCTGACTTCTCAATTACGAATGATCAAGTAAGGCATAAATTGTTGGATCCTTCTATTAAAAATAAAAAAGATAGAGACATTTTTGACTATTCAAGACTTGATCAAATCATCTCCAATAGGCATTTGGATTTTATATATCCTTCGATTCTCCAAGAGAATTTTGATTTATTGGCGAAAAGGCGAAGAAATAGATTTATCATTCCATTACAATATGATCCAGAAAGAGAGAAAGAACTAATACCCTCTTTTGGTATTTCGATTGAAATACCCACAAATGGTATTTTACATAGAAATAGTATTCTTGCTTATTTTGACGATCCACAATATAGAAGAAAGAGTTCGGGAATTACTAAATATGGGGCCGTAGAGGTGGATTCAATCGTAAAAAAAGAAGATTTGATTGAGTATCGAGGAACAAAAGAATTTAGTCCAAAATACAAAATGAAAGTGGATCGGTTTTTTTTTATTCCTGAGGAGGTGCATATCCTACCCGGATCTTCGTACCTAATCGTCCGGAACAATAGTATCATTGAAGTAGATACGCAACTCGCTTTAAATACAAATACAAGAAGCCGAGTAGGTGGATTAGTCCGAGTGGAGAGAAAAAAAAAAAGTATTGAACTGAAAATTTTTTCTGGAGATATTCATTTTACCGGAGAGACAGATAAGATATCTAGACACAGCGGCATTTTAATACCACTGGGAATGAAAAAAAAAAATTCTAAGGAATCAAAAATTTTGAAAAATTGGATTTATGTCCAACGAATCACACCCATTAAAAAAAAGTATTTTGTTTTGGTTCGGCCCGTAATCACATATGAAATAACTGATGGGATAAATTTAGCAAAACTTTTCACTCAAGATCTCTTGCAGGAAAAAGATAATGTGCAACTTAGAATTGTCAATTATATCCTTTATGGAAACGGAAAGTCAATTCGCGGAATTTTTCACACAAGTATTCAATTAGTTCGGACTTGCTTAGTATTGAATTGGGACCAAGAAAAAAATGGTTCTATAGAAGAAGTTCATGCTTCTCTTGTTGAGGTAAGGGTAAATGATCTGATTCAAAATTTCATAATAATTGAGTTAGTAAAGTCTAGTATTTCATATGTCGGAAAAAGGTATGATACGCCGGATTCAGGATTGATTCCCGATAATGGATTAGATTGCACCAATATCAACCCTTTTTTTTCTATTTCTAAAGTGAAGATTTCAGTAGTTACTCAGCATCAAGCAACTATTGGTACATTGTTGAATCAAAATAAGGCTTTGAGAATTTTGTCATCATTCAATTGTTCTCGAGTTGGTCCATGTCCAGTCAATGGTTCGAAATATAACATCATGGCAAAAGAATTGAATCCCATAATTCTAATTAGGGATTTGTTGGGTCCCCTAGGTACTATTGTATCTAAAATAGTGAACTTTTATTCAGCTTACTATTTAATAACTCATAATCAGATCTTGGTAAACAAATATAGGATACTTGATAATTTGAAAGCGGCTTTCCAAGTACTTGAAGTACTTAAATACTGTTTAATAGATGAAAATAGAAGGATTTATAATCCCAACCCATGCAATAACATCATTTTGAATCCATCCCATTTGAATTGGTGCTTTTTACATCACAATTATTGTGAAGAAACATCCACAATAATTAGCATTGGACAATTTATTTGTGAAAATCTATGTCTAGTTAAATATGGAACACACATAAAAAAATCCGGTCAAATTTTAATTGTTCATGTTGATTCCTTAGTTATAAGATCAGCTAAGCCCTATTTGGCTACTCCAGGAGCGACTGTTCACGGACATTACGGAGAAACCCTTTCTGAAGGAGATACGTTAGTTACATTTATATATGAAAAATCCCGATCTGGTGATATAACGCAAGGACTTCCAAAAGTGGAACAAATCTTAGAAGTGCGTTCGATTGGTTCAATATCGATGAACCTTGAAAGGAGAGTTGAAGGTTGGAACGAACGTATACCAAGAATTCTTGGAATTCCTTGGGGATTCTTAATTGGAGCTGAGCTAACTATAGCCCAAAGCCATATCTCTTTGGTTAATAAGATCCAAAAGGTTTATCGATCCCAAGGGGTGCAGATCCATAATAGGCATCTGGAGATTATTGTACGACAAGTAACATCAAAAGTGTTGGTTTCAGAAGACGGAATGTCTAATGTTTTTTCGCCTGGAGAATTAATCGGATTGCTGCGAGCGGAACGAGCAGGGCGTGCTTTAGATGAAGCGATCTGTTATCGGGCAATTTTATTAGGAATAACGAGGGCGTCTCTGAATACTCAAAGCTTCATATCTGAAGCAAGTTTTCAAGAAACTGCTAGAGTTTTAGCAAAAGCTGCTCTACGGGGGCGTATTGATTGGTTGAAGGGTCTGAAAGAAAATGTTGTTCTGGGGGGAATTATCCCTATCGGTACCGGATTTAAAAAATTAGTGCACCGTTCAAGGCAAGACAAAAATATTCATTTTGAAATAAAAAACAAAAATGTATTCGAGTTGGAAATGAGAGATATTTTGTTACACCATCGAGAATTTTTTTGTTCTTGTAGCCCAATTTTCATGACACAATGACACATTAGAAAATTGATTTTCGCGATTTAATAATTCCTAAACAAAGATTTTTGCTTTTTCCTTTCTAGTTTTGGTAAGGAAAAAAATTAAGTAAGTAATAAAAAGAAAAAAAAATGAATGGTTTGGACTATGTATCAATGGTCAACCTCGGTTGAAGGTTCCGTAGGAACAATTATTTATTTGTAAAAAAAAAAATATAGAGAAAGCGCGGCAAAAATGACAAGAAGGTATTGGAACATCCATTTGGAAGAGATGATGGAGTTGGGAGTACATTTTGGTCATGGTACTAAAAAATGGAATCCTAGAATGGCTCCTTACATTTCTGCAAAGCGTAAAGGTATTCATATTACAAATCTTACTAGAACTTTTCGTTTTTTATCAGAAGCCTGTGATTTAGTTTTTGATGCAGCAAGTCGAGGAAAAACCTTTTTAATGGGTGGTACCAAAGCAGCGGATTTAGTAGTCTCAGCTGCAATAAGGGCTCGATGTCATTATGTTAATAAAAAATAGCTCGGTGGTATGTTAACGAATTGGTCCACTACGGAAACGATACTTCATAAGTTCAGAGACTTAAGAGCAGAACAAAAGATGGGGAAACTCAATCGTCTCCCTAAAAAAGATGTAGCAATGTTGAAGAGAAAATTATCGACTTTGCAAACATATCTGGGTGGGATCAAATATATGACCGGGTTTCCCGATATTGTAATCATCATTGATCAGCAAAAAGAATATACGGCTCTTCAAGAATGTGTCATTTTGGGGATTCCAACAATTTGTTTAATCGATACAAATTGTAACCCAGATCTTGCAGATATTTCGATTCCAGCCAACGATGACGCTATAGCTTCAATCCGATTGATTCTTAACAAATTAGTATCCGCAATTTGTGAGGGTCGTTCTAGCTATATAAGAAGTCGTTGATTATGATTATGTTATGATTAAGAATAATAAGATTAGTTAATTATTTTTATTTCTTAGATTGGTTACTATTCTTGTCTTGAATTTTTTAAAAGAGATAAAATGTGGGATATTATGTTATGTGATTTCTTGGTATTTTAAATATATGATTAATGATGAAAGTAGATAAGTTGAAAAAGAGATGGTTGAATCAAAATAATTTTTTTAAGTTCGATTTCTGTCAGAGGGCAATATGAATGTTATACCATGTTCCATTAAAACACTCAAAGGATTATACGATATATCAGGTGTAGAAGTAGGCCAACATTTATATTGGCAAATAGGAGGTTTACAAATTCATGCTCAAGTACTTATCACTTCTTGGGTAGTAATTGCTATCTTATTAGGGTCAGTCATCATAACTGTTCGAAATCCACAAACCATTCCGACCGACGGGCAGAATTTCTTTGAATATGTCCTTGAATTTATTCGAGACTTGAGCAAAACTCAGATTGGAGAAGAATATGGGCCTTGGGTTCCCTTTATTGGAACCATGTTCTTATTTATTTTTGTTTCTAATTGGTCCGGAGCTCTTTTACCTTGGAAAATCATACAGTTACCTCATGGAGAGTTGGCTGCCCCCACGAATGATATAAATACTACTGTTGCTTTAGCTTTACCCACGTCCGTGGCATATTTTTATGCGGGTCTTACCAAAAAAGGATTGGCTTATTTTGGAAAATACATTCAACCAACCCCAATCCTTTTACCAATTAATATCCTAGAAGATTTCACAAAACCTTTATCTCTGAGTTTTCGACTTTTCGGGAATATATTGGCGGATGAATTAGTAGTTGTTGTTCTTGTTTCTTTAGTACCTTTAGTAGTTCCTATCCCTGTCATGTTTCTTGGATTATTTACAAGCGGTATTCAAGCTCTCATTTTTGCAACTTTAGCCGCAGCTTATATAGGGGAATCCATGGAGGGTCATCATTGATTAGTTTTAGCTATATGTAATGTCTATAAGTCCAGCCACTTTATATCTTTCGACGAATTATTCTAGAATCTGATTCAATAAAAAATGCGGGCGGTTTCCGTTATGAAAGAAACAAATGTATATGTGATAGTAGATATATATTAGTTATATAGGGTTTATCCCTATCTATATTATTTTTTTTGAAGTTTTAGTTACTTTGATTTGATATTTTTTAGTGATCAAATAAGTAATAATTCCTTGGTTGATTGTATCATTAACTATTTTTTTTTGGTGCGAGGAACCTATCATCATGAATCCACTGATTTCTGCCGCTTCCGTTATTGCTGCTGGATTGGCCGTAGGGCTTGCTTCTATTGGACCTGGAGTTGGGCAAGGTACTGCTGCAGGTCAAGCCGTAGAAGGTATTGCGAGACAACCAGAAGCAGAAGGAAAAATAAGAGGCACTTTATTGCTTAGTCTAGCTTTTATGGAAGCTTTAACCATTTATGGGCTCGTTGTGGCATTAGCACTTTTATTTGCAAATCCTTTTGTTTAATTTCATCCTAGAATGAAAATGTAAAAAAGTGCATTACACACTTTTTCTTATTTTATTAATTCGTTGCCGTTTGCTTCTGTGAATTATATCACTACTTTACTCCTACAATTATGTATTTGTTGGAACAATACCCCGGGAAGGACTGATTTGAGGATGACGAATTAGTGGATTTGCTCGCTTTCTTCCTTCCCGTCCTTCGGTTAGTACGATGGAATTTTTACTTTTCTTTTAGGAAGTGTTTGAACAAGGGAAATATTTTGCAATTTCTACGAGACCTAGGACCCAACTTAATAAGTATCTTATCGGAAACTAAAAACAAAGAAAAAAATGAAGAAAAAGAAATCGATCAAAAAAGGGCAAGTCAAGTAATACAAAAAGAACTCTGTTCTTTGTTAGTCCTATCTATAAGAGGAGAGCATATGCAAAATGTAACCGATTCTTTCGTTTCCTTGGGCCACTGGCCATCCGCCGGGAGTTTCGGGTTTAATACCGATATTTTAGCAACAAATCTAATAAATCTAAGTGTAGTGCTTGGTGTATTGATTTATTTTGGAAAGGGAGTGTGTGCGAGTTGTATATTTCAAGAATAGGTTGGACCCAACCGGCTGCACTTTATTTATTTATGTTATTTATATAATTTATTTATGTTATTTATATATATATATAATAATAATATTTTTATTATTTTTTTTTTTAGAAGAAGATAAATAGGAAAAAGTGTAAAATCTCGACGAATTCCTTCTGAATAAATTAAGAAATCATATGTAAGAACCATAGCATTTCGTTCTTTATTGGTAAGTCAACTTTGATTCTCTATCAACCAATAAAGTGAGACCATTAACATGGTTAAAGCTAAACTGTTTGAAGTCCGGGCACAACACGGTACTCTTTCTACCACTACGTTAGTACCGAAATGGTTTAAAAAAGAATAGTTGGTAATTTTTCTGATATATAACACTCATATCAATAAAATTATTTGGACCGTTTACTAGAATAAATAAAAGGGGCGCCCTGCGTTTTATTATTTTATTATCCAATATTCAATGCCGAATCGACGACCTATGTATAAAAAATAGGAATTTTTGGATTTAAATAAAAATTTCATTGAAATTTAAATAAAGAACAAATTAAAGAAACAACTTTGCTGATCTGATAATTAGAGATTTTTGTCTGGTCGGAAGAGTCCTTCTAATATTCTGGTCTTGTATCAGTTTTGATATGTTTGCATACAAACAGAACTAGAGA